ATTTGAAAGGGCTTTTTTTATTTCCAGAACAAGGAAGAATTGATTCAAAAGATCAAACAAAGTTTTTAAAATTTTTATTCGATGCAGTTATAACTGATCCCAACGATCAAACAATTAGAAAAAACTCTATTGGAATAAAAGAAATCAGTAAAAAAATCCCTCGATGGTCATACAAATTAATCGACGAGTTAGAACAACAGGAGAGAGAAAATGAAGAAGACATGGCGGAGGATCATCAGATTCGTTCAAGAAAAGCCAAACGTGTAGTGATTTTTACTGAGGATCAACAGAATACCGATAATTATACTAATACCAAAGAGACTAATAATCCTGATCAAGAAGTGGCTTTAATACGTTATTCGCAACAATCGGATTTTCGTCGAGACATAATCAAAGGCTCCATGCGCGCTCAAAGACGTAAAACAACTATTTTGGAACTATTTCAAGCAAATATACATTCCCCCCTTTTTTTGGACAGAATAGACAAACCACCCTTTTTTTCTTTTGATATCTCCGGACTGATGAAACTCATTTTTAGAAATTGGATGGGGAAAAACAAAGAATTTCAAATTTCGGATTATGCGAAGGAAGAGACAAAAGAAAGGGATAAAAACGAAGAGGACAAAAACGAAGAGGACAAAAACGAAGAGGACAAAAAAGAGGAGAAAACACGGATAGAACTAGCGGAAGCCTGGGATAGCATTGTATTTGCTCAAGTAATAAGGGGTTCCGTCTTAGTAACTCAATCAATTCTTAGAAAATATGTTATATTACCTTCATTGATAATATCTAAAAATATCGGCCGTATGTTATTATTTCAATTTCCCGAGTGGTCCGAAGATTTAAAGGATTGGAATAGAGAAATGTATGTTAAATGCACCTATAATGGTGTTCAATTATCAGAAACAGAATTTCCGAAAAACTGGTTAACAGACGGTATTCAGATAAAGATCCTATTTCCTTTCTGTCTGAAACCTTGGCACAGATCTAAGCTACGATCTCCTCATAGAGATCCAATGAAAAAGAAAGGGCAAAAAGATGATTTTTGTTTTTTAACAGTTTGGGGAATGGAAGCCGAACTACCTTTTGGTTCTCCCCGAAAACGACCTTCCTTTTTTGAACCTATTTTTCAAGAACTCGGAAAAAAAATTAGAAAATTGAAAAAGAATTGTTTTCTAGTTCTAAGAGTTTTAAAAGAAAGAACAAATGTGTTTCTAACGATCGCAAACGAAACAAAAGAATGGGTTATCAAAAGCATTCTATTTATAAAAACAAGAATAAAAGAACTCTCAAAAAAAAATCCAATTCTATTATTTGGATTGAGAGAAGTATATGAATCAAGTGAAACTAAAAAAGAAAAAGATTTGATAATCAGTAATAGTAATCCGATGATTGATGAATCGTCTATTCAAATTCGATCTATGGATTGGACAAATTATTCACTGACAGAAAAAAAAATGAAAGATCTGACTGATAGAACAAGCACAATCAGAAAGCAAATAGATAAAATTACAAAAGAAAAGACAAAGGAATTTCTAACTCCAGAGATGAATATTAGTCCTAACAAAAAAAGTCATAATGCTAAAAGATTAGAATCCCCCCAAAATATTTGGCAGATATTAAAAAGAAAAACTACTCGATTAATTCGTAAATCGCATTATTTTATACAATTTTTCATTGAAAGGATATACATAGATATCCTTCGATGTATCATTAATATTCCGAGAATCAATGCACAGCTTTTTCTTGAATCAACAAAAAAACTTATTGATAAATACATTTACAATAATGAAGCAAATCAAGAAAGAATAGATAAAACAAATAAAAATACAATTCACTTTTTAAAGTCACTTTCTACTATTAGAAATAGTAATAAGAATTCACAGATTTTTTGTGACTTATCCTCCTTGTCACAAGCATATGTGTTTTACAAATTATCACAAACCCAAGTTATTAACTTGTATAAGTTAAGATCTCTTCTTCACTATCACGGAACATCTCTTTTTCTGAAGAATGAAATAAAGGATTGTTTTGGAGAACAAGGAATATCTCATTCCGAATTAAGACATAAGAAACTTCGGAATTATGGAATGAATCACTGGAAAAACTGGTTAAGGGGTCATTATCAATACGATTTATCTCAGATTAGATGGTCTAGATTAGTACCACAAAAATGGCGAAATAGAGTTAATCAACGTTGTATGGTTCAAACTAAAGATTTAAACAAATGGGATTCATATGAAAAAGACCAATTCATTCATTACGAAAAAGAAAATGATTATGAAATAGACTCATTACCAAATCAAAACGAGAATTTTAAAAAACACTATAGATATGATCTTTTATCATATAAATCTATTAATTATGAAGATAAGAAGAACTCATATATTTATGGATCGCCATTAAAAGTAAATAATAACCAAGAGATTTCTTATAATTACAACACATACAAACACAAATTATTTGATATGCTGGGCGATATCCTTATCAATAATTATCT